TTCTACTAGCAGCTTTAACTATAACCTCAGTTCTATTTATTGGTCTAAGCAAAATACGACTTATTTGAAATTAATTGAATAAATATTTTTTTATCAAAAAGAATTTCTGGGGTATTTCATATGTTCAATAGTTCCTTACCGTGTTAATTACCCAATTTTGGTCATTGAGATTCATTGGCAATACAGATTAAGAGCTAGGAATAGATAGTACCTCTCTTTTCTCCCTTTCAAAAACGAAAACAAAAGAAAATTGAAATGATTGAAGTTTCTTTATTTGGAATCGTCTTAGGTCTAATTCCTATTACCTTGGCTGGATTATTCGTAACTGCTTATTTACAATACAGACGTGGTGATCAGTTGGACTTTTGATTAATTAACATCTCTTTTTTTTGACTGACCTCCTTCTTGCTTTCATATGCGGTAGGTCTAATTCAGATTGCTGCTCAATTATTTGCGAACAGTGGAATTTTGACACAATCTAATAAACAAGAGTGAAATCACGCTCTGTAGGATTTGAACCTACGACATTGGGTTTTGGAGACCCACGTTCTACCGAACTGAACTAAGAGCGCTTTTCTTTTTTTTCTAAAAAACGAAAAGGCTAGAAAGAGGACATTCTTTAACCCGAATAGATTTTGTACGTATATACTATATCATAGTATATCATAAATTTCAGAATTATATGTATGTCCAAGTTTAGATAGATCTAAAATAGATCCCTCGTTACTGCTCTTCTGAGCAGTAATAGGTAGGGATGACAGGATTTGAACCCGTGACATTTTGTACCCAAAACAAACGCGCTACCAAGCTGCGCTACATCCCTTTCAATTGGTTTACAGTGTCATTGTAGAGAATTCCTGTCTTGTTTTCCACATCCTTCTTCTTTTTTTGTCTCATATCAGATAACAAACATATAATTAAAAAATTACTTTTTTTTTTACGATAATTCTCTCAATTTAAATTTTACATAAATAGGCGTTTCCATTTGAAAATGGAATACAGAAGATCGTTCTAGTAGACAAAATTTCAATTCGAATTTTTAAAATGGGGGGGTTTACGTATAAAAATACAAGAACTTATTAACTACATGTACATCTGTAGTTATATATATTACTATATATAATGTAATACAATAAAGAAGAAAGAAGGAGGATTTCAAATGCGAGATCTAAAAACATATCTTTCCGTAGCACCGGTACTAAGTACTCTATGGTTCGGTTCGTTAGCAGGTTTATTAATAGAGATTAATCGTTTATTTCCAGATGCATTAACATTTCCCTTTTTTTAATTCTAGTTATTAACATCAGAAAGGGGTGACAAAATTTAGAGATACGATCAACGATCGGGGACTAACCCCCTTTTTTTTTTTCTAATTCTTTTTTTTTTTAGAATTAATTAGAAAAAAAGGGGGGGGGCGGAAGGTCATAAAAACGAGGGTTCAGGACCCAATTAAATTAGTAAGAGAACGAAAAAAAGTGTTGCTAGGGAAAGAGTATCCTATGAGATACTTAAAAAAAAATACTGTACAAAGATTTTAAATATAGTTTTCAAAAAATCATTGTATTGCTTATTATTTATCATTGTATTGCTTATTATTTTTAGTTAATTACTAATTAATATTCATTGCAACAAAATATTTCATAATTTTTTTTAGTTAACAGCTTCTATTTTTTTTTATTCTTGTTCTTTCTGGATCCTAAAATGGAAGATTGGGATGAATCAAAAATCCAAAGGAGGTTTCATGGCCAAGGGTAAAGATGTTCGAGTAACAATTATTTTGGAATGTACCAGTTGTGTTCGAAATGATATTAAGAAAGAATCTGCGGGAATTTCCAGATATATTACTCAAAAGAATCGGCATAACACCCCCAGTCGATTGGAATTGAGAAAATTCTGTCCCTATTGTTATAAACATACAATTCACGGGGAAATAAAGAAATAGATCAAATTGAGTGCCTGTCTGTGAACTTTTATTTTAATTTTAAGAACAGGAATAATCATAGTATCTATATATTATTACATATATATAAATATAAACAAATAAATCAATAGAAAGAAATCTAATCCTATATTCTTAATTCTATATAGAAACTCGATCCTATATAGAAATCATTTTTATTTTGATCGGATCAAAATAGGATTTTAGAGATAAGGAATAAAATAATTATGAATAAATCTAAGCGACCTTTTACTAAATCCAAGCGATCTTTTCGTAGGCGTTTGCCCCCGATTGGATCGGGGGATCGAATTGATTATAGAAACATGAGTTTAATTAGTCGATTTATTAGTGAACAAGGAAAAATATTATCTAGACGGGTGAATAGAGTGACGTTAAAACAACAACGATTAATTACTATTGCTATAAAACAAGCTCGTATTTTATCTTTGTTACCTTTTCTTAATAATCAGAAACAATTTGAAAGAAGTGAGTCGATCCTTAGAACTACTAGCCTTAGAACCAGAAAAAAATGGACTTATTCTTCAATTGACTAACAATTCCAATCTGAAGGAATTAAAAAAGAGATTAATATTTTGTTCGAAAAATCCAATCAAGAATCAAAATTTGATTGTTACGTCTGTGTCTGTCATAAAAAAAAAAAAAAAGAACAGAATCGTCGAAAAGAAAAAGAATAACTCTTTTTTTAGCGACTATATACCCTCGTTTTGACTACTTTTTTTATAATACTAATTTCTACTCTACCTTCCCCGGGCTCATTCTCCTTAGAACTCTATTTCAAATATTTTAGTGGATTTCTTCCAATCCCCTTATTTTTTGATCTCATTCGAAATCGTATAAAGACAACTCCGATTTAATAGAGCTATTTGTGCAAGTATTTTCCGATTAAGAAGTAATTGCTTCTTGTGCAAATTGTGTATGAATTGGTTATAACTATAGAATACCTCCTTTTCGTGAATTACGGCATTTATTCGAGTGATCCATAAACGACGAAAATCTCTTTTTCTTTTACCCCTATCCCGATGAGCCAAAACTAAAGCTCTTATTCTCTGTTGAGTCATAGTTCGTGTAAGTCGTGAATGAGCCCCTCGAAAGCTTGATGCAAATAAACGAAGTTTTGTTCTACGCCTCCGAGCTATATATCCGCGTTTAATTCTAGTCATTGAATAAATCAAACTTTGATGAATAACTAATTCTTTTTTTAGTTATTCTTTTCCCTTTTACTAGTCTATTAATAATCAAACGAATTATTCCAATGTATAAAAAAAATTCCAATGGCTTTTGCTACTCTAACCTTCCCCACCACTATTTTTTGCTCGGTATTTTCCTTTGCTTTGCTTTGAAAGGATAAATTGCCTTGATACTTGATATAAAAAAATATAATAACTACAAAAAGTAGTAAATAGAAATGGATAAATAGTGGGTTCCATCGTTTCTATGGTTACTTCTAAAACGGTGAGGTCCTCTCTATACACCGGAGCTCCTTCTTTTATTTAATTAATCAATACTATTGGTAACTTGTACAATTCACATTCTTTTGCTCTACCCCCATGAATATTCCAGTAATAGGTCTTTCACAATGAGATCCACTTTATACAGTAACGGTGTTTCATTTTGAAAATTTATTTGGTCGTTTACCCTGTTAGTCCGTTCTTTTCTTTCAAGAGTGGAATCTTTTTAATAAAAAATGGAATTTCCCCCGCTTAATGGATAACCATTTGTTATCATTGGGGGTTTTCTAAAAAATGGAGTTGATTGGATTTGCACCAATGTAAACCATACGTTTAAGACACAATAGAAGATATGAACGATCTATCTTTTTTAAATAATGAATTGAGTTCCTTTATTCTATTTTATTCAGAGGTACCGATCCTTGATATTTAAAAAAGAATTTCCTTTTTGTGTCTCAGTCTATGATCTAAACGAGTCGCACATACACCCGAGTACATGTTCCTCGTCGCTGAGGGCATCCCCGAAGCGCTGGGGATTTCGTGACATTTCGGATTGGCTGTCTTGTATTTCTAATAAGTTGTTTAATGGTTGGCATACGGAATCATCATATAAATAATGGGCTGGTTTAGATTGGTTCTAACCGGCTAATTCTGAATTACTTCTCTTCAAGATTCTCTTCAATATAAAAAAACTATATTGAAGAGAATATGAAACTAAACCTTTAATCTAAAAAGATATAAAATTATAAATTGTAGATTTGCATGAAATCGCTCCTATTTTTTATTGAACCGCTACAAGATCAACAATTCCATGAACTTGGGCTTCTGTTGCTGACATAAAAACATCCCTTTCCATGTCTTCGGATACAACCCATATAGGTTTGCCCGTTCTTTGTACATAAACCCTTGTGATGGTTTCGCGAACTTTTAATAGTTCCTCCGCTTCCAAGATAAATTCTCCCGTTTGTGCCTCATAAAACGAACTCGCGGGTTGATGGATCATTACCCTGATGATATAATAGAAAAGGTTCGTCTATTTCGCAGAATGAGGTGAGATAACAAAAAAAAAGAGAAAATTGAATAACCGTACAGGCTTTTTTTTGTGCATTGCATACGGCTCCACAATGGAATTTACGTTTTTGACCTTTCCTTTCAGCGAAAGAAAAAAAAATATATAGGTTGTATTATACGCAGATCCATAAATGATCCAATTACCATCCTTCTTTTTTGTAGGAATTAAAAAAATACTATGATGGTTCCGTTGCTTTATATATCATTTTTTTGATTGGTCTATGATTCAGCAATCCCAAAGTGTCTTTTTTTTTTTTTTTTTTTATAGAAATTTTGTAAATAAGCTTCCGGTGTGAAAACAAAGTTTGTGACGCTGAGATGTGCCCGAATAGGGAAGATATCATTTGAAAGACCCCTTCCTTATCTCATACTACTCTTTTAATATATAATCTAATTTTTTTAATCTAAAAAATTTCATATCGAATTCGAAGTGCCATGCTATTATTACTTAACTAATTCATATTTCCGATGGCGAAGGCATAGTATTTTTTTTTCTCGAAAATAAAAAAACTCATTGGCGCCAAGCGTGAGGGAATGCTATACGTTTGGTAATTGCTCCTCCGACTAGGATAAAGGATGCTATTGAAGCGGCCAATCCCATGCATATTGTCTGTACATCGGGTCGCACAAATTGCATAGTATCATAAATAGCCATTCCAGATATTACCCATCCACCAGGAGAGTTTATAAACAAATAAAGATCTTTGGTATCCTTTTCTATACTGAGATATATCATAAGACTAATAAGTTGATTCGAGATTTCGGTATCAACCTCTTGCCCTAAAAAAAACAATCTTTCGCGATAAAGTCGGTTGATTAGGATAAAATTTTATTCCTTAGGAGCCGTACAGGCACCTTTTGATGCATACGGTTCAACAAAAATTGTGAAAAAACCAATGTGTCGATTCCAACCCCCCTTTTTTCATAGAAGGTTTTTCTTTCTAACTTATAAGGGATAAGGGAAGGGCTTGCTCCCTTTTTTAAAAGTAAAAGCAAAAATAAGTTTTGGCCCCTTTTATTAGATATTATAATCCTATAATAAAACGATTGATTAAGCCTATCAGACTAACTTGATTCATTGATATTTTTTTTTCATCGAGATTAAGTTAAAATGGCGATGTTTTTTTCTTGTTCTTGAACGGGCTTCTTTCTTTTTTTATTCCATTTTTTAGGTTTATGCTCTACCCCGAGTAAAAGGAAAAATTTGCCCGATTTTTATTTGCACATATAGGACAAATGAACCAAATACCGCGTCTTTTTTTTACTACTCCTTCTTTTTTTTTTCAATTCATTTCTTTCACCTGTCTTCTGTCAAATAGTCAACAAATTTTTAATTATATTATTTGAATTTGATTTGATCAACAGTTTTAGATCACCCTGTTTCAATTTTTTGTATTTTTTAATAGAATTTTTTATCATAATTTTGCATATCATATAAGTAGTAATTGTAAAATTAAAAAAATTATATATATTAATTATCAATTGGGTTTTTGCTAAACGGAGCCTGGAATACTTCATTTTATTAGTCCGATCACGTAAACCATAAAAAAATTTTGATAATCTAATATCAATCTAAATACTCCCTGCATTTAATTCCACTTTATTTTTTGCGCGTCGCATTACAAATTTTTGATAATTCAATCAATATTTTTGGGCGAAACAGAGGATATCTCGATCGAGGGAGAAAATGGGGAAATCCCATATAGCCTAATATATCTGACAAGTCGCACTATATGTCAACCCAAGATGTATCTCCTTCTCCAGGACTTCGAAAAGGTACTTTTGGAACGCCAATAGGCATGAAATGAAAAAAAAAGAGAATGAAGTTCTCTATTTAACTTTGATGTGGAAACGTAAGACTGGGGTTTCATTTTTTAATAATATTATCCTTATTTTCCTACTTTAATTAATCATATTTAAATTAATCATATTTAATACATAAGTTGAATAAGCTAAAATAAAATATAAAATAAAAGTAAAGTAAGACAGAATGAATAAAAATAAAGGAAATTTTTTACAAACGGGCTTCTGAATGATGAACAACAATAGCTATCTTGGTTCATATAAAATAGGATTCACCCCCATTGCGTGTTGGTACTTATCGGATATAGAATAGATCCGCTTCCCTTTTTCCTATGAATCGAATTGTTCCATTATTACTAACAGAATAGAACAAATATTAATCCTTTCTCCGAAATAATTACCTAAAAAAGGGGGGTCCGTAGCATAGTTTTTTCCAATGCAATAAAGTTACATAGTGTTTATTTTTCGTTGATAAAGGGGTATTTCCATGGGTTTGCCTTGGTATCGTGTTCATACTGTTGTATTGAATGATCCCGGTCGTTTGCTTTCTGTTCATATAATGCATACTGCTCTGGTTGCGGGTTGGGCCGGTTCGATGGCTCTATATGAATTAGCTGTTTTTGATCCCTCCGACCCTGTTCTTGATCCAATGTGGAGACAAGGTATGTTCGTTATACCTTTCATGACTCGTTTAGGAATAACCAATTCATGGGGCGGTTGGAATATTACAGGAGGGACTATAACGAATCCGGGTCTTTGGAGTTACGAAGGGGTAGCCGGAGCACATATCGTGTTTTCTGGCTTGTGCTTCTTGGCAGCTATTTGGCATTGGGTATATTGGGATCTAGAAATTTTTTGTGATGAACGTACAGGAAAACCTTCTTTGGATTTGCCCAAGATTTTTGGAATTCATTTATTTCTTTCAGGAGTGGCTTGCTTTGGTTTTGGCGCATTTCATGTAACAGGATTATATGGTCCTGGAATATGGGTATCCGACCCTTATGGACTAACCGGAAAGGTCCAACCCGTAAATCCGGCGTGGGGCGTGGAGGGTTTTGACCCTTTTGTTCCGGGAGGAATAGCCTCTCATCATATTGCAGCAGGAACGTTGGGTATATTAGCGGGCTTATTCCATCTTAGTGTTCGTCCGCCTCAACGTCTATACAAAGGATTACGTATGGGAAATATTGAAACCGTCCTTTCCAGTAGTATTGCTGCTGTCTTTTTTGCAGCTTTTGTTGTTGCTGGAACTATGTGGTATGGTTCTGCAACTACTCCCGTCGAATTATTCGGTCCTACTCGTTATCAATGGGATCAGGGATACTTTCAACAAGAAATATATCGAAGAGTTAGTGCTGGACTAGCTGAAAATCAAAGTGTATCAGAAGCTTGGTCTAAAATTCCTGAAAAATTAGCTTTTTATGATTATATTGGTAATAATCCAGCAAAAGGGGGGTTATTCCGAGCGGGTTCAATGGACAATGGGGATGGAATAGCTGTTGGATGGTTAGGACACCCTATCTTTAGAAATAAAGAAGGACGTGAACTTTTTGTACGCCGTATGCCTACTTTTTTTGAAACATTTCCGGTTGTTTTGGTAGACGGAGACGGAATTGTTAGAGCCGACGTCCCGTTTAGAAGGGCAGAATCTAAATATAGTGTCGAACAAGTAGGTGTAACTGTTGAGTTTTATGGTGGTGAACTCAACGGAGTGAGTTATAGTGATCCCGCAATAGTGAAAAAATATGCTAGACGGGCTCAATTGGGTGAGATTTTTGAATTAGATCGTGCTACTTTGAAATCCGATGGTGTTTTTCGTAGCAGTCCAAGAGGTTGGTTTACTTTTGGGCATGCTTCGTTTGCTCTACTTTTCTTCTTTGGACACATTTGGCATGGTGCTAGAACCCTCTTCAGAGATGTTTTTGCTGGTATTGATCCAGATTTGGATGCTCAAGTGGAATTTGGTGCATTCCAAAAACTGGGAGATCCAACTACAAAAAGACAAACAGTCTGATGCAACATTGCTTTTTTTCTTCTAGTTTCTGTTTGCGATTTTATTTAATTAGGTAGAGTAGGAATTTTGATTAAAATCGCTGCCATTTATTTGACTCTTTTTATTTTTTTATCCGGAGGGATACTCCCAAGTAAACATAAACAAAACAGGTATGAAAGCTATAATTGTAAACCACGATCAAATTTATGGAAGCATTGGTTTATACATTTCTCTTAGTATCGACTTTAGGGATAATTTTTTTCGCTATTTTTTTTCGGGAACCACCTAAAATTTCAACTAAAAAATGAAATAATTTTTCATTATCTTCATTGACGTAATCAGCCTCCAAATATTTGGAGGCTGATTACGTCAACTAGTCCCCGTGTTCCTCGAATGGATCTCTTAGTTGTTGAGAGGGTTGCCCAAAGGCAGTATATAGAGCATACCCAGTAAAACTTACAAGTAACCCAGATATAAAGATGGCGACTAGGGTTGCTGTTTCCATTATTATAGAATTGAAAGACCACAATGGATCTATGCTAAGATCGTTTATTTACAACGGAATGGTATACAAAGTCAACAGCTCGTAATGAATACAAAATAAGATTTATGGCTACACAAACTGTTGAGGATAGTTCTAGATCTGGTCCAAGAAGCACTACTGTAGGGAAGTTATTGAAACCATTGAATTCCGAATATGGTAAAGTAGCTCCTGGATGGGGAACGACCCCTTTGATGGGTGTTGCAATGGCTCTATTTGCGGTATTCCTATCTATTATTTTGGAGATTTATAATTCTTCTGTTCTACTGGATGGAATTTCAGTGAATTAGACTGAGAAGAGTCTTGAAGTCCTAGCTTTTAGTTAGATACAAAAAAGTAAAGTATGTAGATATAAAAATTTGAGCCTATTCTCCTTTGGTAGTTCGACCGCGAAAATTTTTTTCTGCATTGTATATTTCCGGAATATGAGTGTGTGACTTGTTAGAATTGACCCTATGGATAGTACAGAGAATAGGGTCTGTCATCTTTATCAAGATGGTTTTACTTCGTCGGATATTCATTCGAGTATCTGGAGCCCGAAATAGATCAAATAGATCACAAAATATTCGAACTATGATTCATACTTAATACTCAGACCTCGTAGCCGGACTTCTTTCCGTTCTATCTTATAAACTTAAAAAAATCAAAAAATTTTTCTGCTTTTAAACTCGTATTTGGATCAAAGGACAAACGCTTCTTTGTATTTTATGTTTTTAGTCATTATAGCTATTTTTTTGGTTGAATAAGTGATGATCCAATGGTTCTCACTCAGTGAACTGAAGGTTTCATTGAATTATCGTGGTTCTCGTATGAATCTGAGGTTTCAATGGATTAGTTAAGTTAAGTAGGGTCTTAACAAGAGAATTCCTATCAATAATAAAGAAAACAAGAAGAAATCCGCATTCCCGTTCCATACAAATACCAAATAAAAAAGACAATAAAGATAGGTAATCTAGAAGATTCAAAAGGCCGTTAATGATCAACACAACATAAAGACGAATGAGCTGACTTGATTTTTTGGCATTTAACCACAAAGAAGAGCTTTCGCATTTTGACTCTTTCATATCTTTAAATAATATTGAATGAGAGAGAAGTTTCAAACTTTCTATTCCATATCCGTTTCAATAAGTATTTGGGTCTTTTTTTTTGTTTGAGCTGTACGAGATGAAATTCTCATATACAGT